GTGGAGAATGGTAGGATATATGAAATTCCAATGACCGTTGGATATGATTCGATCAGGTCCTGAATAATCAAGAACCCCCCCCCTTTTACCGTAAGGATTCGAACTAAACAATTTGTGTCTCACTTGATCATTAGTCACGGAGAGGTCAGAAATAGATCTCCGTTCAACAGAATGAACATTCATTTGATCTTGATCCTTGTGGAGCGAAAAAGGCACTATACTGGATCTGCACAGAGCTCCTGATAATATCCATAAATGACTTGCTTTGGGTAAGAGATGAACATTACCATATTTATATTCAGGTGCATGGTACACATCGGTACTCCAGTGCATTTCTCCCTCTGAGTCAGAATAAATATGTTTTCGAACTTTCTCTTTAACTTTATTAAAATTGAAAGTGGATGTTCCAGCGCGAATCTCAGCAATCACTTGTTCTGATTCTACATATTGATCATTTTGAACTAAAAGAAAACTTTTGGGTGGAATATTCACATTATGTAGAATATCGTGACTCTCAATAGTTACATACAGGTCTATATAACATAGAAAAGCAGGATGCCCATGACGTGTACGTGTGGGATGAACCAAATCCTCATTGAATTTGATTTTTCCCTTAAAAGGAGCTCGTACATGTTCTGCAGTACCACCTGTGAATACTCCACCGGTATGAAAGGTTCTTAATGTTAGTTGAGTCCCCGGTTCGCCGATTGATTGACCCGCAATAATACCTACTGCTTCTCCTAATTCGACCAGGTCGCCATGAGTGGGACTCTGACCATAACATAATCGACAGATCCAAGATATACTCCTGCAAAGAAAGGGGGTTCGAATATATATTGGTTGTGTTCGAAAGGTTATGAATCGAGTGACAAGTCCAACCCCAATATCTTTATTTTGAGCGGCAATGCAACGTAGGCCCATATATATATTGTATGCTAATACACGACCAATTAGTGTTTGGACCCAAATTCTTTCCGTCATCCCATTTCTAGGACTCACGGAAATGCCTCGGGTAGTGCCACAATCTGTTCTACGTACAACAATGTGTTGAACTACTTCAACAAGTCTACGCGTGAGGTATCCAGCATCTGATGTTCGTACAGCAGTATCCACAACTCCTTTGCGGGCTCCGTAGCAGGAAATGATATATTCCGTTAAAGAAAGTCCTTCGCGTAAATTGCTTTGAATCGGTAAATCAATCATTTGTCCTTGGGGATCCGACATTAATCCTCTCATACCTACTAATTGGTGTACCTGAGATGCATTTCCTCTAGCTCCCGAAAAGGACATTATATGGACTGAATTAGAAGGATCAGTCATCCTAAAATTAGGATGCATTTCTTGTCTCAAATATTCACTTGTAGCATACCATATCTCAATGGATTGGCGTAATTTTTCTACTGTGTGTACATTCCCATAATGATGGTGCTTTTCTAAAATGAAACTTTGTTGTTCAGCATCTTGGACTAGCCACCCCTTAGAAGGTACTGTTAAAAGATCATCAATTCCTAATGAAATGGATGTAGCAGTGGCTTGCTGGAAACCCAGAGTCTTTACTTGATCCAGGGTGTGCGATGTATATGCCATTCCGAAGTGATCTATTAATCTGCTAATAAGTCGTTTCATGGCAGACCCATCTATCGCTTTATTGTAAAAGAACAGATCAGCCCATTCTGCCATAAGTACTTCTCTATTCCGCTGAGTAGGATTCGCCAATGGGTTTGAGTCAGTGATTCGAAGACCTCCTTTACTGGATCTCGATTCATGTAGAAATTAAGGAATTATGATTCCAGTTGAACCGGAGAGATCAAAATTCCCGCGGTATTACATAATTCCTTAGCTTAGGTACCGTATGAGTAGGCCTGACAAAACCCCTGTATGGCTTCTTCTATTTCTCGAGAAAAAGAAATATGACCAACAGTGGTTCGGGTGTATATACAAAGGGTTTGTTTTTTTATACGTCTTACTATTAGATAGTGCCCATAAATTTCATGATAGGTACCCAAAGATTCATATTGAACTTCGACAGGAACTTCTCTTGAGGCAATGACACGTTGATCTAGTCGCCACCGAAGCCACAAAGGACTATCTAAATTGATTCGTTTCTGCTGATAAACTATAAGTACATCATAGGAACTACAAAAATAGGGCTCTTTCTCTTTCGTAGTATATTTATACTTATAATCATTAACTGTTTCATTTTGATAGTTTATGCGATTCCATGGATTATACCTATTTGCACAAATACCTCGACGATTCCCGATCGTTAATACATAGAGTCCAATAAGCATATCTTGGGTTGGTACCGAAATGGGATCTCCAATAGCCGGAGAAAAGAGATTCATATGAGAAAACATAAGTAAACGAGCCTCCGCTTGCGCTTCCAAAGATAAAGGTACATGAACAGCCATTTGATCCCCATCAAAGTCTGCATTGAATCCTTTACGAACTAATGGATGTAAACAAATAGCACGTCCACCCCCTAAAATGGGCTGGAACG